AGGAATTCCCGGCATCTCGTAGAAAAAGAGTATAAACAAACAAAAGGCTTTTTAGAATTTCATTTTTTATCATAGATATTTCATTTTTTATCATAGATATAGATAATGATAATTACTAAAAAGAATTTGGTTCTTTTTACAAACTTGATGTCGATAAATCCGCGAGTCTAGAAATTCATTTCGGACAATTGAACCTTCTCGAACTGTTTCTTTTTAAGAACCAAAAATATTTGTGCCAAAATAACAGATGCGAAGAAGAACAAAAGGCCTTGTACACGTAATGGATCTTGAAGTACTATTTCTGCATCTCCCTGACCAAATCCGCCCACATTAGGATTACTTGTCAACGGTTGATCAAATTTGATAGATTCCCCTTCTGAAACAAGAAGTTCTGGCCCCGGAGGGATAATATCAACCACTTGACGTCCATCCGATGCATCCGCTATGGTTATTTCGTATCCCCCCTTTTCTTTTCGTAGGATTTTGCTTACTATACCTGATGCTGTAGCATTATAAACTGTATTGTTACTCTTGCTCCCGTCAGGATAAATCTGGCCCCTTCCCCTATTTCCGCCTACGTATATAGGATATTTTAAGAAGTGAATCTCTTTCTTAGTAGCGGGGTCGGGGGAAAGAATAGGAAAGGTGATTTCACTATATTTCTGACCAGGAACAGGACCTATGACAAGAATATTTTTTTGATTGGGGCGATAGCTCTGAAAAGACAGATTGCCCATCTTTTCTTTTATCTCGGGGGAAATACGATCGGAAGGGGCTAATTCAAAACCCGCTGGTAAAATAAGAACAGCCCCTACATTCAAACCCCCTTTTTTACCATTAGCAAGAACTTGTTTCAGTTGCATATCATAAGGAATTCGAACAACTGCTTCAAATACAGTATCGGGAAGTACCGTTTGCGGAACCTCAATATCCACTGGTTTATTAGCTAAATGGCAATTGGCGCATACAATACGTCCAGTCGCTTCTCGTGGATTTTCATAACCCTGCTGTGCAAAAATGGGATATGCATTTGAAATGGATGTACGAGTTATGATATATATCATGAGCGATACGGAAATAGATCGAGTAATCTGTTCCTTTATCCAAGAAAAAGTATTTCTAGTTTGCATGGTCCAACCATTGATCCCGAAAATTTATACAATAAATTGGGGTAGGTCACTAATGGAGTTTCCTATCCACGATTCTGTTATTTACTGGAATAATTTGACTGGATTAATATATAGGATGAATCTCCGGGATGGGTAAAAAGATAAAGAGTAAGTACGATTTTCAATGTTTTGCTTATGTACAACTGCAAAGTAAGAAACATTATAATTATAATTGGATTAGGTAGATAATTTTTCAGTCATTCATTGAATGATAAATCACTACAAGTGACGGAGATACGCGATTTAAATAACGGAAAATCCAATATTTTAAAATTGTATCTAGAATGACTGGAAAAGTGGAAACAAGGCCAGATATAATTTGATCATTATGAACAAATCCAAAATCCTTGTAGACAAAGCCAATCATCAGTTCCCAACCATGGGGCGAATGAAATCCGATACATAAATCAGTTAATAAAAGAAGAGAAAAAGCTTTTATTGTGTCACTTAAGTTATATAGGAATTCCTGAGCCCAAGAGTTAAGAATAACAAGTTCTTTATTACCCAAAATAGAATAACCACTTAGAATAATGAAACAGATTATATTTGTCGAGAAGTGCAAAATCGTATGAATACGACCCTCGTTGTGTATCTTGATTAATTGGATTGTTTCTTTGTGAATTCCTATACGAAGGTTTTGTAGATGTGTCTCCGAGTATTCCTTGATCATTTCCTCTAAGAAGAGGAGTTCCTCTAATTCTATGAATTTTTCTAGAATACTCTTTTCTTCAATATCATTCAAAAAAGTTTCGGATTGCCTAGTATTCCACCAATTAGTAACCCAGGATTCCAGACTTTTTTGAAATGAGAGAGAAATCCACCAGGGCAAAAATACTATAGATGCAAGATATAAAATAGGAGTGAATGCTTTATTTTTTGCCATTTTTTCATCTGTGAATTGTTAATGAACCCATCTCATTCATCGACTCTATGTAATCTAATATTTCTCTCACGCATCAGTTCTATTACAAGTTATCGAACCTATGAATCTATGCACTCTTTTTTATTTGTGATTTCGTGGTTAGGCCTTGAATCTCGAAAAAAATACAGAAATAGGCGAAAAATTCGAATGAATAAATAATCAAAAATATTGTTTCCCTATATCTCAATTGGTCAAATTCGAAGCACATATCTCCTTTCGATGAATGCCCGGAAGAATTTAAATAATGAATATGAATATTATTCATATTTTGAGACGAAAGAACTCCTTTTCTATCATTATATCAAAATATCTTATATTTCGAAAAAATTTAACTGACTATGAGTAGTCAGGGATAGAATAATTGAGGGAAATTTCTGAAGAATATTGTGAAAAATGAGTGGCAAAAAACGACATAAATTGGCTAGTTATCATTATAAGAGATCCAATTTTTTGGTCATTAAGGAGCACAAAAAGTATAAAAAGAAGCTTCTAAAAAATTACAAGATATGATCTATCTGAATCTAAAATCTCAATTCCAACAAGTAAAAAAGGGGGGAATTTCCTTATTTCGAAATGGTTGATTATGAGATATTTCGATTTGTTTCTGATTTTTTATTGAATTGAGTTGTGTATATTTCGATACATATAAAAGATCCCCAAAAGAGTTTTATTTTATACTTGTTGCATATATGTCTGCTTTGACTCGAATGAATGTTCTGAAGAAACCTCAATTAAGTTATGTTATATAAAAAGAGGATTCTTGCGTTTTTACCCTCCTGCTGAGAAAGCATTGATTTCTTGGCTCATTTCTTAAAATACTTCAATTGGTACACGCAAGAAATAGGCCAATTCAGCAGCTTTTTGTTCCATTTCCCGTGGAGTAAAATTCTCATCAGTACGAGTCAATGGAATGGCTCCCTGGCCTCTGATATCCATATAAAGGACACGACGAGCATAAATACCCTCTTTAACTTCTATTCTGACGGACTGAATATCTTTTATAAGAAATCGGAGGAAGACCCGACGATTTTTTCCAGGAAATCCCCACCGAAAGATACACACTATTCCGTCTTTTCTATCAAATCGATCATAACCACTACCTACATTCCACGAAATTGTGCACCACAAATAGGAGCTAATAAAAAGACCCGCGATCCCATAGAAAGACATCACAATTCCTTGTGGAAAAAAAACTATTTCCTGAGACGGAAATAAAGATATCAAATTTCTACCAAGATAACTGGAGGTTCCAACCAACAAGAATCCTAATGAACCTAAAAAAAGGATAACAGCCCAGCAGAAATTACTTGTTTTTCGAGCCCCCGTTATAGGTTCTATCCATATATGTTCTGATCGACAACTCATACTTGATCCGGTTGCGTTTTTTGGAATTGAGAGAATACCCCAAATGAATTTGACTTTAGTCCTTTTGTTTCCGAAGTAACTCGCATCAACTAGCACTAGTTTGATGTGAACCTTTAGGAGTAATTCATTAAATTGGTTAGATCTAAACTAATAACATACCCTTCGTATGATCTCACTAAAGATAGCCACATACATATAGATAGACCAACTTTACAGTTCAGCCATCCGTCAATTCGGGTCTATTTGAAAATAGCTAGAATACATTTACCCCTAATACCATTTTCTGCAGACATAAGAGTTTTTCGGCGGAAGCCGCTTATACCATATTTTGCTAAATGGATATCTGTGTTATGATACAAGCGTCAGTTTTGAAAAAAAAAAATAGATGAGATTTTGTCCCATCGGCTCTAAACAATCTTGTTTTTTTGAACATGAAGAAATAAAGAAGCCATTGCGATTGCCGGAAAGACTAGGCCTACTAAAGGCACCAAAACAGAGGAAAAGTTAAGAGTTGTCATAGAATGGGTACCTCGATTTACTATTTGTACCTTTTATTATTATTTATATTTTATATTTATTATTTATAATATAAAGATATCTTATTATATATAAAGATATCTTATTATAATTTGATAATTAGAAATTGGAATTATTATTACTTAATATCTATTAAGTATAGATCTAATTTCTACATGAAAGATTTGAAAGGATATGGATGAGATATTATTATTATTCTTTTCTTCATTTTTTGCTCTTGTCTTCGAATTTCATTTACTAAGCAAAAAGTTTCTTAAAAATTAATTATATTCTTAAAAATTAATTATATTTATATTGAAGGGTTTGTTAGAATCCCATCTAGCAGGAGCAGGGATTCTTAGTCAAAATAGGATTATCGTAAGATATAGAAAGATAAAAAATTCTATATTTTGTAGATTTTAATTATATATGACGAGAAGAGGATATTTTTTTTATTTGCCTAATTTCACGAAAAAAAGAATTTCATCTTTTATCTTGTTGATAGAGGCGTCTTGATCAATAATCAGGAATATAGAAAAAGGGGCGGATTTTCTGTGACTTTTGATTCTTTATACGATTAGATCTTATGTCAACAAAGAAAACCCCATTCGTCTAATTTTGACTTGGATTCTGATAAACTAATTACTTGTTTGCTCAAAATAATTGAACTTAATGTTCTAATTTTGATTCAAAGGAAAGAAAGTATGGAGTTGAAATAACTCACTCAGAACGCTTTTTAAAGGATTACGTGGTACGATTAGATCGAATAAGCCCTTCTGGAATAAATACTCAGCCGCTTGTGAACCTTCGGGTACTGTTTTATTCAATGTTTGTTCAATTACTCTTTTACCCGCAAACGCAATGTAGGCATTGGGTTCGGCAATAATGATATCCCCCAACATACCAAAACTAGCTGTCACCCCACCGGTAGTAGGAGATGTAAGGATTGGTACATAGAATAACTTTTTATTTGATTGATAATCATATAAAGCAGAAGATATTTTAGCCATTTGCATCAAGCTCAAACT